TATCTCGGGGTTTGCAACGATAACTTGGTATATCCACTATATGACCATTAACTAAAATATGTCTATGGTTAACTAATTGCCTGGCTCCGGGAATGGTCGAAGCCATACCCAATCGAAAAAGGATATTATCCAACCGCATCTCAAGTAGTTGTAGTAAAACCTGGCCTGTTGACCCTTTAGCTTTTCCAGCGATATGCACATATCTAAGTAATTGTCGCTCTGTCAGACCATAATGAAAACGCAATTTCTGTTTTTCTTCTAAACGAATACGATATTGCGATCTTTTCCCGGAACGCAATGGGTTTTTAAGATCACTTCCGGATCTAGGTCTTTTACTAGTTAATCCCGGTAAAGCCCCCAGACGGCGTATTTTTTTGAAACGAGGTCCTCGGTAACGAGACATAAAGTAAAGACTCCTTTTTATTTTATTGAAATTTCATTCATTTTACAGAAGAAATCAAAATTAAGACTGAACTAAAGAATAAACAAAGCAAAGCGAAATCTATATATCTATATAGAATGAAATGTATTGTGTTAATATCCAGATTTTTTGTTGTATATATATATATATAGAAAGAAGATTAAGGCTAGAAAGAAGATTAAGGCTCTGTTTTATGATTTATTATATATATAAAATATAAATCTAATTGGATCTAATCAACTTTTTTTTAGAATTACCACGACATAATAGATTAGTGACTCAACGTTTGTAGAAATGGAGAGGAGGGATTCTCAATTATGGAAAAATCGATAGAGAAAAAAGCCGGCTATCGGACTCGAACCGATGACCATCGCATTACAAATGCGATGCTCTAACCTCTGAGCTAAGCGGGCTCACATAACAGAAATAATGCATAGGAATTCAAGAGACTACCAGATCCCCGCTATTAGCTGTAAAGTTCGTATGAACTATATATATATATTTAATATAAACTATTTAATATAAACTATATATTATATATTCTAGTTCATAATTCTATCCATAACATAATATAACTAATAAAAAAATATAAAATTAATATGCAAATTAATATTAATAATATATTTAATAAATAAATAGAATAATATGACTAAATAGAATTCTATTCTAATAATGTAACAGAAATAAAATATCTGACTAATTTCAATTTTATTATTATACATAATAATTATTGATGATATACATTTACATTGCTGTTATTTTTATATTTTTTATATTTCGAATTTACATTATTTATCTTAATTTAATATATATATTTAATATATATTTTTTACATTCCATTCTATAATAAACTCTAATAAATTCGAAATATAAAAAAAAATTTTTATAATAATTAATTTATAATAATAAGATATTGAAAATACCAAAAAATTGGAATTCCTTTTTTAGATTTGAGAATAGTTATAACAAATAAGATTAATTATATTCATATTATAGCGGATCAGTCCTAAGAAAAGTATAAAATAAGGATAAAGATACAACAATAAAAATTATAATCAGACATTCCTCTGATTTCGTTCGAAAAAGGATGAAGATAGGAAAAAAAAAAAACAATAAGGAAGAATATCGACCCTTCCAGTATTACAAAGCACACTCTAAAAATAAAAGGGGAGGGGGACGTATATATATGTGGTATATACCTCTCTATATTGAATTGTGGATACATCAATGATAGAATCATTTCTGATTGAAACAAAGATGATTCATACAATAGAGGTGGAACGAGAGGGGATAACCAAAAAAATAAAATAGGCATACACAATTTTTTAATATAGGAATCATTATATAATGAACTCAATGGTTCCAAGATAAATGAAAAAGTTGGGTAAAATTACAACTGGATCCTTGTCTAAAAGTCTAAAAGGGGGATATGGCGAAATTGGTAGACGCTACGGACTTGATTGGATTGAGCCTTAGTATGGAAACCTGCTAAGTGAAAACTTCCAAATTCAGAGAAACCCTGGAACTAAAAATGGGCAATCCTGAGCCAAATCTTTATTTTTTGAAAAACAAGGGTTTAAAAAAGAGAATAAAAAAGGATAGGTGCAGAGACTCAATGGAAGCTGTTCTAACGAATGAAGTTGACTACGTTGCGTTGGTAACTCAAATTCTTCTATAACAAAAAATGATTAATCGGACGAGAATAAAGAGAGAGTCCCATTCTACATGTCAATAGCGACAACAATGAAATTTATAGTAAGAGGAAAATCCGTCGACTTTAGAAATCGTGAGGGTTCAAGTCCCTCTATCCCCAGTAAAAAGCCCGTTTTACTTCTTTACTATAATTCTCCTTTTTTTTTATAAGTGGTTCAAAGAAAACAAAGAAAATTCAATATCTTTCTTATTCATTTTACTCTTTCACAAATAGACCCAAAGCGCATTATTCACAGCCCATCTCATTTTCCTTACATTCACAAAGAAAGTCTTCTTTTTGAAAATCGGAAAAATTAGGGAATAGCTCAGTTGTGTAGAGCAGAGGCTTGAAAATCCTTGTGTCACCGGTTCAAATTTGGCTCCTGA